TTTGGTTTCATATTCAGGAGTATAATAAGTCAATTTGTACTCTTTAACACCCGCTTTGAATCCAACACTTGCTTTAGTCTCTGTTTGTGGTGACATAAATCCCTCCCTACAACTCATGAATTAAGAATTCTGACAACAACAAGGTCTACTCGACACGACTGAATTAGGCGTTAATGAAACTATTCATAGGAATGTTTCAAAAACTTCCCGATTAATACTAAATATTATCAACTAATCAGATTGATTATTAGACCATGGTATTTGATTTACCAAACACATCATTATTGTATACTCTTTCATATGTATAGCGCAACCCCACTTTTCGTTTTGACCTTTTTTAGAGTCGAAATAACTAACCCAACTAATAAGAGATTCCCTCTTGACAGTGGTATATGTTGTATATGTAAATCCTAGATATCAAAATAGGCGCAATTCATCCACGAAAGAGTATAAAATAAAAAACGAAAAGATCTAAAAGATATAGGCTATAGGCCTAAATTAATATGCTGAAAAAAGAAGAAGAGCCAATAAGATAAAGATAGAAATAAGGAATTGAAATGTAAATAGAATTCGGATCCAAATTCCATAGAATTCTTTTTAGAATCTAAATAGGATTGTCTATAATGATAGACAAATGAAAAACTTTCTCAAAATCCCATCCACTTGAAAATTTCAAAATAGCTCGGTTGGGCTTGCAACTTTACCCATTGAATTTGAATAAGTAAACAATTGAAGTGTATTCGATTGGATGGCACCAACGAAATCGAGTGCTAACTCCCATTTCCTATTGAATTAATTAACTGATCGGCGTGCTATCGGACGTTTATTTTGAATTTGTTAATTTTCGCAAATTTCGACATTTTTTTTATTTATTATTATGAGATATTATGAGAATTAATCCTACTACTTCTGGGTCTGGGGTTTCCACGATTGAAAAAAAAAACCTGGGACGTATCGTCCAAATCATTGGCCCGGTACTAGATGTAGCTTTTCCACCGGGCAAGATGCCTAATATTTATAACGCTCTGGTAGTTAAAGGTCGAGATACTGTTGGTCAACCAATTAATGTTACTTGTGAGGTACAGCAATTATTAGGAAATAATCGAGTTCGAGCTGTAGCTATGAGTGCTACAGATGGTCTGATGAGAGGAATGGAAGTGATTGATACAGGAGCTCCTCTAAGTGTTCCCGTCGGTGGAGCAACTCTGGGACGCATCTTTAACGTGCTTGGAGAGCCTGTTGATAATTTGGGTCCTGTAGATACTCGTACAACATTTCCTATTCATCGATCTGCGCCTGCCTTTATCCAATTGGATACAAAATTATCTATTTTTGAAACAGGAATTAAGGTAGTAGATCTTTTAGCCCCGTATCGCCGTGGGGGAAAAATTGGACTATTTGGTGGGGCTGGGGTTGGGAAAACGGTACTCATTATGGAATTGATTAACAATATTGCCAAAGCCCATGGGGGTGTATCCGTATTTGGCGGAGTGGGTGAGCGTACTCGTGAAGGAAATGATCTTTACATGGAAATGAAAGAGTCGGGAGTTATTAATGAAGAAAATATTGCAGAATCAAAAGTGGCCCTGGTTTACGGCCAGATGAACGAACCGCCGGGAGCTCGTATGAGAGTTGGGTTGACTGCCCTAACAATGGCGGAATATTTCCGAGATGTTAATGAACAAGACGTACTTCTATTTATCGACAATATCTTCCGCTTCGTCCAAGCAGGATCCGAGGTATCGGCTTTATTGGGTAGAATGCCTTCCGCGGTCGGTTATCAACCCACCCTGAGTACCGAAATGGGCTCTTTACAAGAAAGAATTACTTCTACCAAAGAGGGGTCGATCACCTCTATTCAAGCAGTTTATGTACCTGCAGACGATTTGACCGATCCCGCTCCTGCTACGACATTTGCACATTTAGATGCTACTACCGTACTATCAAGAGGATTAGCTGCCAAAGGCATCTATCCAGCAGTAGATCCTTTAGACTCAACTTCAACCATGCTTCAACCTCGGATCGTTGGTGAGGAACATTATGAAACTGCACAAAGAGTTAAGCAAACCTTACAACGTTATAAAGAGCTTCAGGACATTATAGCGATCCTGGGGTTGGACGAATTATCCGAAGAGGATCGTTTAACCGTAGCAAGAGCGCGAAAAATTGAGCGTTTCTTATCGCAACCCTTTTTTGTAGCCGAAGTATTTACCGGTTCTCCAGGGAAATATGTTGGTCTAGCGGAAACCATTAGAGGGTTTCAATTGATCCTTTCGGGAGAATTAGATGGTCTTCCTGAACAGGCCTTTTATTTGGTAGGTAATATTGATGAAGCTACCGCGAAGGCTATGAACTTAGAAATGGAGAGCAATTTGAAGAAATGACCTTAAATCTTTGTGTACTGACCCCTAATCGAATTGTTTGGGATTCAGAAGTGAAAGAAATCGTTTTATCTACGAATAGCGGTCAAATTGGTGTATTACCAAATCATGCCCCTATTGCTACAGCCGTAGATATAGGGATTTTGAGAATACGCCTTAAGGACCAATGGTTACCGATGGCTCTGATGGGTGGTTTTGCTAGAATAGGCAATAATGAAATCACTGTTTTAGTAAATGATGCGGAAAAGGGTAGTGATATTGATCCGCAAGAAGCTCAGCAAACTCTTGAAATAGCAGAAGCTAATTTTAGAAAAGCTGAAGGAAAGAGACAAATAATTGAGGCAAATCTAGCTCTCCGACGAGCTAGGACAAGAGTAGAGGCTGTCAATGCGATTTCATAAGCAGTTGGTGCCTTCGAATAATCAACAAAAGAGGCTCGGTTTCGAAACCCTATTTTGATTGGATTCTGCTTGATTGGATTCACTTGCCAGAGTCCAATTTTTCTATAACACATTTCAAAAATGAAATAGAAATCAATAAGAATACAAAATCAATAAAAAGAAAAGAGAGTAGGGCAAAAAACTTATTAGATACCGGAGTCCCTGGTATCTAATAAGTCCTACCTACTATTGGATTTGAACCAATGACTCCCGCCGTATGAAAGCAACACTCTAACCACTGAGTTAAGTAGGTAATTTTTCATCCCAAAGATAACCAAACGAAACCCATCCCATCGATGGATTATAAATATCATATTCCTTATAAGCAACAACTAAGCAATACTAATCCAAGCAATACCACTCAAAATTTTCGGATGTTGGGTCATAAAATATTCGCCTTGACAAGAAATTATATACATGATAAAATATGCATCAAAAGTACTAAGGGCTATAGCTCAGTTGGTAGAGCACCTCGTTTACACACGCGCCAATGCTTTTCGGGGGAATCCATCATACACTCAAAAAATTTGATTTTATTACGAAATCCATGTCTTACTCCATAACTTTGAGAGAACAATAGCCTGACAAATGATTCGGTCCTATTTTTGTGCCCTTTTCTTTTAGGTGTCAAACAGGCCCTATCATTGATTTGAGATATTGATAAGGTGAATACCAGTGCATTCAATGCTAGGCATAATGAGTATAAGGTTCTCAAAAAATCTCTTTTCGTCCTATGAACTTTAAGGTGTATGGAGTTTCATATTTGATTTTCATTTTAAAATGAAAACGAACGATAGAGACTTCATTTAACTTAAAACGATCTAGCGCAGAGGCAGACCTACGTCAAGATAATCCCACCCTTGAAACACTTTGGTAGTGCTCCTGGACCAGAATCCCAAATAATGAATCAGAGCACATGGAGCCATCTTCTTATCTTACTTTTCTGTCAAGAAAAAAAATATGGTGGATTGGCTGATATTTCTATCAGTTAATGAAAGAGCCCAATGCAAAAAAATGCATGTTGGGTTTTTGAAACAGTTCAGATCATTTTGATAATAATCAGTTTGATCTGTTTTACCGAGAAGGTCTACGGTTCGAGTCCGTATAGCCCTAGAGCCCTATAAGTATTAAATAGAAAATAAAAAAAGAATGAAGAAATAAAAAATTGTATAATTTCTTCATTCTTTTTTGGTACTTGTAACTGACCGGTTGGTTTGTCCAAAGAAATTTCTTCCTAAAAACTCACTCGCAAGAATTGTTTTAAACATATTATAAACAGAAGAGAAAACTCAAATAAAAACGTATCTCAAGGGATGGAATCTATCCCTATCCAATCGTGGATAAACAAACCAACCTTTCGCCATGAATCTCTGGAGAGAAATTCCATATGAAGTTCCCTGTCCACCACAATCAAGGGGTTCAATTAGTTATCCTCCTTTTCTTTGGTAATGAATTTAATAAGTAAAAGACATGCGTCCGGCGAAAAACTCAAAAGAGTTATTCACATTAGGGGACAAGCTAAAGTTTGTTGAAAAAACAATCCAGTTTCAGTGTCAACAATGTCAACTAAAATAAGCTTTTTCTTCGTACACCTTAGCTAGACCTAGCGAAGCACAACAAAAAAAGAAAAAAAGGGGGAATGGTCTTCTTTTTCTCTATTCAATCAAGAGAAAACCCTACCCCGATTCTAATAAACGGAATATACACACACTAAGATTAAGATATTCAAAATCCTGAGATGTAAATACCTATCGATTCTCTTACATTTGAATATTTTTTTTCATTCTAAACCATTAAGAAAAAAACGACAAAAAGACCTCTTTTTATTCAAAAACCCAAAAGAATAATAAATAATAATTGTAAACAAAAAAGAAGAATTCTGCTTTTTTCTTTTTTGGAATATTTGGAAGTCGCTTTCTTTAGCCGGAATCCTAGGTGAAAACGAGAAAATTTGTCTAAGCGTAACATATAGAGCTATACTAAATTAAAGAAAATTGAAATACAAAAATACAGTAAACTGGAAGTAGACTGGAAACAGGGCCCCAGTCAAGTCAGTCGATAAACCTTGAAATGAGATATCCCCATTCCCCCCATTTGGTGAAAATAAATTCTTGTTTTGACTAAACAGTTCTGGATGACTTTACAACTTCAATTTGAATCGATTAATCTGGTCTATTTT